TTTTCATGAGGCTGATCCTGAGCTGCCATCCACGCACGAATACCCTCGTTTAAAAGAATATTTTTGGTGTAGAAAGTCTCAAATTCAGGATCTTCCGCTGCACGGATTTCCTGGGAAACGAAGTCATAGGCACGTAGGTTCAGAGCCAGGCCGACTACGCCAATAGCACTCATCCATAAACCGGTGACGGGTACAAATAGCATAAAGAAATGTAACCAACGTTTATTGGAAAAAGCAACACCAAAGATTTGGGACCAAAAGCGGTTAGCAGTGACCATTGAATAAGTTTCTTCAGCTTGAGTTGGGTTAAAAGCGCGGAAGGTATTTGCACCATCACCATCCTCGAATAGAGTGTTTTCTACGGTCGCCCCATGAATAGCGCATAGCAGAGCCGCGCCTAATACTCCGGCAACTCCCATCATATGAAATGGGTTCAACGTCCAATTATGAAATCCTTGGAAAAAGAGGATGAATCGAAATATCGCTGCTACGCCAAAACTCGGCGCAAAGAACCAACCAGATTGCCCCAGTGGATAAATAAGGAATACGGAAACAAAAACAGCGATTGGAGCAGAGAATGAAATTGCATTATAAGGTCGCAATTGAACAGACCGAGCAAGTTCAAATTGACGTAACATGAAACCTATTAGTGCAAAAGCCCCATGGAGAGCGACAAAAGTCCACAGACCCCCTAATTGACACCAACGAGTAAAATCCCCTTGCGCTTCCGGGCCCCATAGTAGCAACAAAGAGTGTGCTAAACTATTGGCAGGGGTGGAAACTGCCGCGGTTAAGAAATTACAACCTTCCAAATAGGAACTAGCCAATCCATGGGTATACCAAGAAGTTACAAAAGTTGTCCCTGTAAACCAACCCCCTAAAGCGAAATAAGCACAAGGAAAGAGCAATAGGCCGGACCATCCTACAAAAACGAAACGGTCCCTTCGTAACCAGTCGTCCATAATATCAAATAGATCATTTTCTTCTTTAGTAACTCTACCAAGGGCTATAGTCATAGTGATCCTCCTATTCAATTACTTCAACCATTTCCGAGCACCTCATATCACTTCCAAGGCATACGATAGTTTAATTATCTGTGGACGATTTCTTTCTCGTTCAATGCCCTTTTTCAATGGTCTCGAAGATAGAAATTTTGCATTTTTATCTATGGGGTCACAACCGAGGTCGTGGTAAATCCATGAATTTGATTCGATTAGTTTTTCTTATACTATAGAAATAAACATTTGAATTCAGCATTATTCCATGACTCCTATTTCAAAGCCTATCCTTTAAGGGAAAAATGAAAATAAAAGTAACCCCTCTTTTCCCACTCGCTCTCTATTGCATGGGTGGAAGAACAAAAATAGGATTCTGAAAAAAAAAAGAAAGATATTGAAAAAAAAAAATTGACTTTCGAAATAAATTTTTATGTGTAGCGGAAAGGAGTTGCGATTTTTTCTTATTCCTATAGAACATCTAGTAACAAGAATATGAAATCGTAAATAGCGAAAAATTCTTGCCTTGCGCGGTCTAAGTCTAAGGAAATACAAAAAATCCGCTTATACAATTTCATCTACATCGAATTTATATATCAGAATAGCGAATAGAGGCATCATTCAAGGAGTCAGGTCTACTTACTTTATATTTCTTTCCAATTTTATGGGGGGTTTGATTTTATGGGGGGTTTGATAAGAATCCTTTTTGCTTTGTTGATAAATAATCAAAAAAGAGTTTTTTATTTTTTATATAACCGGTTTGTTTTATTATAACAAGTCCTATATGGAAATGCCCGCTGAAGAGAAAATCTATCTGATTGTTTCTCAGCCAATATCGAATTTTAGAAAGAAAAAACAAGAATTTTCTTCTTTTTTTTATTAACATTAATAAAAAAGAATATAACTAAAATGGAATTGGCAATATAATTTTTATGGGCTTTTGAAAGAAAAAGGAAGGATTTTTTGCAATCGTTATTTCTTGCCTCTGTCATATTACGGAAACCTTTCGATTTGGAACGGGGAGAGATGGCTGAGTGGACTAAAGCGGCGGATTGCTAATCCGTTGTACAATTTTTTTGTACCGAGGGTTCGAATCCCTCTCTTTCCGCCCCCTCGGATCATTTGGGACTTTCGAATTGGAAGGAATTCTGACCCCCGGATTTTCTCATAGATAAATGTACGAAACAAATCCAATTTGTAAGAAAAAATTCCAAAAAAAATTGGATTTTTACTCCTCACGCCCAGGATTACGTCCTGGGTCATTAGATAAGAATCCAAAGATAAAGAGGGAAACAAAGAATATCACTACTGTATAAACAAAAAGTTTGAGAGTAAGCATTACATAATCTCCAAGATTTTTTTTTAAGGAATAGATTACCCGTTTTCCTTACCACACAGATCCATTAGGATGGGTTTTGTTTATTTTGACACCTAAAAATGCAAAAATCAATTCTTGCAATTTTTTTCAAGAATTGATTTCTAATAAGCACTCTTATCAATATCAAAAATTAGGTTAGGTATTGTGTGGGTACCTAAAGGTACCTGCTCAATGTAGGTGCAGGGGTAGAAAGGCTGATCCAAATTTATTGCTGCAGCTATACATTCAATGTAGAAGAATTTGAATTTTAGAATCGAAGGTTCATAATATAAGATAAGACTTCTCGGCTTTTATCCATTTTTCGAATTTTTTTGGAATGAATACATCATTCAATTTGGCAGACAGAGTAGTAAAGATTTCATCGAAAACTTACAGCAGCTTGCCAAACAAAGGCTAATAGAAAAAAGAGTACAGGTATGACAGGCATAACATCCACGATTGGGTTGAAAATGGCATAAGCTTCGGGCAATTTGGCGAAGAAAAAACTAGTCGGATAAAGAACAGAATTAAAACAGATACAGGTTAAACTAAGTATATTAGGCATAACAAGCATTTCGTTCTTGTAGAGTAGATAATTGGATTTTGATTGAGTTATTTTTCTAAGGGAAAAAGGAAAAGGCGGATTCAAAATCCTTTTTTCTTCGGACTTTCCCAAACGCAAAATACCTCCTTGTATTCGCACTCTCAAATGAGAGTGGAAGAAATTCGACTTTCATATAATATCTTAATAGAATTCCATGTAATGATCAATGCATTTTTTGGATTCTATATTATCCGCATGTCTAGAATCCTAGCAAGAGAGTATCCCTCATTTTTTATGTAATTGAAGTGGGATTGACGAATAACAAAACAAATAAACATAATAGTGTTTATTAGTGTCGGATAAAACCCGAAATGGGGCGTGGCCAAGTGGTAAGGCAGCGGGTTTTGGTCCCGTTACTCGGAGGTTCGAATCCTTCCGTCCCAGATTTTTCTGATGAAACGAAAGATGAAATCGTATTGTACCCCGCACGAGACAAAAGAAAGTTTATTAGAGAGAATAATTATCTCTTATGAACTCTTAGATTAGATGCATTTCTAAGCATTCATTTTCTTTCTCAGAAAACATAATCAAGTGTCAAGTCCAGTCAAATTGAATATCTTTATTTTCATGAAAAATTTGGTCTATACGTAAAACACTGTATAAAAAATGAGACCTATCCCTTTATGATAGAGATAGATTTTTGTTGTATTATATTATTAGCAAAAAGGGTCCTTCTTTGGTTAAGCGAAAACGATCTCGATCTGTGATTCTTTAAATATCCAGAATGATCCATTCTGGTAAGGATAAGGTAAGAACTGTTCGTTGGATAGAATGGATTCCAAAAATCATACTTCTACTAATTTTTGATTTGGAGTTGCTTCTTTTAGGTAAAAGAAAGAATGCTATAAGTAAAAGCAAAGACCTTAATTTTACTTTACACGAAATGTGTTTTTTTTACTTCATTTTTTTCTTTCTTTTGGTATTCGAGTCGAAGAAGTACGAGAATTCTATAACTACCAAAAAACTTTCAATCTTTTCATTGGAATAGTTTATTTAGTTAATAGTTAATTGTTTTTGTTACGGAAAAATATATTGCTAATCTAATTCTAATATAGTAATTAAATTAATTAAATTTTTTTTTTGAGGTTGATAGTTTATTTGTTGGAGAAGAATCGATCCTTCTCTTCTCATTTCAGGATTGACCATCTCGAGTCCTCTGTTGAGAATTGAAATTCAATAATAAATAAGTCTTAAGCAAACTTGTTTATTCGTCTTTTTCGAACTATGTTTCCTTCATATGATAGAATATGGGTTTAAATAAATTGGATCTTTGCGGAGTCTTCCCCGATAAATACTTATTTCTTTTATCCATATTTTTCCATAGATAGCAAGTTTGAATTAGTATACAAAAAACTAAACTAAACCAATGACTATTCATGATCCCATCCATATTGGATCAATTCCCTATACCACTTTGCAATGAAATTTGAGGAATGTTTGTTATGGTGAAACTTCGTTTAAAACGATGTGGTAGAAAGCAACGTGCGACTTGAAGGACATGATCGATTGTGGATTTTGCTATCCATCATTTTTCATAGTAATGAAAATGCTCTTGGCTCGACATAGTCTGTTCTATTCGTCCCGAACCAAATTTGCGCTGGGTTGTTTGTAAGTAAATAGTACACGATGGAGCTCGAGAGGACAGAGTTGATTTTTTATCAAGGGAAAGAATCTAGGGTTAGTGAAAACTAATAAATTAGGCCAACTTTGTCAGTCTATCCTTAATATAGAAGTCGAAAGGTTAAAATAAGAAGAAAGTCCAATTTTGGAAGATTGGAAAAACTCTTTCAATTAAAAGTCTATCAAAATCAATCGCTCATATTCGATTTCTATAGAAGAGGGAAATGCTTTATCGAAGGAAATAAGAAAAAAAGGGTATGTTGCTACTCTTTTGAAAGAAAAAAGAATAGGAATTCCCGAAGTAATGTCTAAACCCAAGGATTTCACAAATCAAAGATAAAGAATTCCGGAACAAGTAAACGCGATTTTCAACTGTCTCAACAATAAAATTGTCTCAACAATTGAATTGGATCAGAATAAGGAATAAAAGTAAATTCGTTCGAGATGAGACAAAGAAAAGAGTTTAGAGACGACTCAAAAAATTTCGAAGGATTTTTCCTTTTAAGTCTGTCAGTCAAAATTAGCCAACTTGAGTCATGAGTATAAATGAAATTTGTTTTTTCTGTAAGGAAATTAATGCAAGTCATAGTCGAATTTCTATCTACTTGTATTATAGACAGAAATTCGAATCATTTTCTCGAGCCGTATGAGGAGAAAACCTCCTATACGTTTCTAGGGGGGGCATTGTTTAGCTACATCTATCCCAATAAGCTGTCTATCGAATCGTTGCAATTGATGTTCGCTCTCGAAGAGAAGGAAGAGATCTTCGAAAAGTAGGTTTTTATGATCCGATAAAGAATCAAACTTGTTTAAATGTTCCAGCTATTCTCTATTTCCTTGAAAAGGGTGCTCAACCTACAAGAACTGTTTATGATATTTTAAGGAAGGCAGAATTCTTTAAAGAAAAAGAAGGAACTTTGAGTTAATTGAAGAACTAAATGAATAAAAAAGTAGGAGAGGGATCACTAGTATCCCTCGTTGTCTAATTATTTAGACACAATTTGCCTCTTTCTTAGTCCTATTTTTGACTGGATTTATGTCGTGCCAATCCAACATAAGCCCTTATTTTATTTACTTTTTATATCTAATTTGTTTTCTTACCATTGTATTTCCATTGACAAAGGTCTATTGAACATCTAGAATTTGTAGATAGATAGGTCTCTTTATCCTCACTCCATATTAGGTTTTTCTGCCTACACTTCGCTCAAATGATAGGGTTGTCCCTCTTGCATGTACTCTCATACAAGATTTTTGGATTTCTTTAAATAGAAATTGCTAAAAAAATGACAATTTTGCCATCGTGATTGGAGCCGCTCTTTTTTTAACCTTAGTGAAATTTAACCGGACCTGTTCATTTTGGCATTTGAGTGTTTTTAATGGGGGATAAAATCTTTCTTTTGATGTCTTGCTAGTTCAATGTTTTGACAGGAGCGTGCGGTGTAATTCCATTGATTTTGGGTTCGATCGTATCTAAGATCCTATTTATCTGGGTGCTACTCAATGGTAGAGTACTCGGCTTTTAAGTGCGACTATGATCTTTTACACATTTGGATGAAGCAACAAATTCGTTCAGACTCTTGGTAGAGTCTAGAAGACCACGACTGATCCTCAAGGGTAATGAATGGAAAAAATAGCATGTCGTAATAAAATCAAATTCTTATTTTTGATTTTTGGAATGGAATAAAAAAATTCCGATTTTCTGGGTCTAGTGAATAAATGGATAGAGTCTGGCTCCAATTCTGGTAAAATAAAAAGCAACGAGCTTAACTTCTTAATTGAAATGATTCCCCGATCTAATTAGACGTTAAAAATAGATTAGTGCCTGATGCGGGGAAAGGTTGGGTTTTCCTATGAGCGGACCCTTGATTTTTTCTTTGTTTTTTTAGAAATCCTAATTATTCTTGATTATGGATTGAAAAGGGATGTTATGGATTGAATGTGTAAAAGAAGCAGTATATTGATAAAGAGACTGTATTCCAAAGTCAAAAGAGCAATTGGCCTGCAAAAATAAAAGATTTGTTCTCTTTTGTAATTAGAACAAACATAAACTAATTGGATAGAAAAGGAAAAGATCTGTGGATTAGACTCCCTTTCTTTCCAGGGTTTGTATTAAAAAATGCAACACCCTGTTCTGACCATATTGCACTATGTATCATCATTTGATAAACCGAGAAATGCTTCTCTCTTTCTGATTCAAGTAGAAATACAAATGGAAAAATTCGAAGGGTATTCAGAAAAACAGAAATCTCGTCAACAATACTTCGTCTACCCACTTCTCTTTCAGGAGTATATTTATGCATTTGCCCATGATTATGGATTAAATGATTCCGAGCCTGTGGAAATTGTTAGTTGTAATAACAAGAAATTTAGTTCACTACTTGTGAAACGTTTAATTATTCGAATGTATCAGCAGAATTTTTGGATTAACTCGGTTAATCATCCTAACCAAGATCGATTGTTGGATTACAACAATTTTTTTTATTCTGAGTTTTATTCTCAGATTCTATCTGAGGGGTTTGCGATCGTTGTAGAAATCCCATTCTCGCTACGAGAATTATCTTGTCCGAAAGAAAAAGAAACAACAAAGTTTCAGAATTTACGATCTATTCATTCAATATTTCCCTTTTTAGAAGACAAATTTTTGCATTTACATTATCTATCACATATAGAAATACCCTATCCTATCCATTTGGAAATTTTGGTTCAACTCCTTCAATACCGGATCCAAGATGTTCCATCTTTGCATTTATTGCGATTCTTTCTCAACTACTATTCGAATTGGAATAGTCTTATTACTTCAATGAAATCGATTTTTCTTTTGAAAAAAGAAAATAAAAGACTATTTCGATTCTTATATAACTCTTATGTATCAGAATATGAATTTTTCTTGTTGTTTCTTCGTAAACAATCTTCTTGCTTACCAT